TACGTGCATTCCTACGTGAACCAATTCTTGGTATAAGTTTTGCCATATTTTATCATCTCATAAATATAAGTCATATTCATATATATGGATATATCCATATCATGTCAAAACAGATCTTTTTTTTTATTTGCTCATCGGGTCCTTTAGAGAGTCCTTTTTCGATTTCAAAAGACTATCCTTGTCTTTGTTTATGTCTCGGATTGGCACAAATTACTATAATTCGGCCTCTCCTACGGATCAGTCGACATTTTTCACAAATTTTACGAACGGAGGCCCTTATTTTCATAGTTGTTAGTCCTTAACTTAATTCCGAATCTATTTATTGGAAGAAAATAAGTTTCTTGAAATTTTGAACCTCGAATTATATCCCCAATGAAAAGAATGTTGAAGTTGCAAAAACCGCCTAATCATTCGAATCTTTAGTTCTATTGCGGAGTCTATCAATTATAACTTATGTATCAATTATGCGCCCTCTGGTTGAATCATAACGACTTTTTTTTTTATTTCACAAATATGGAGTTCCGGATCCACTTCGGATATCAGAAAGATTACCATATATAACACAAAATTTCTCCACCGATTTCTTCTAGTCGAGCTTCTCGGTCTGTCATTATACCTCGAGAAGTAGAAAGAATTACAATCCCCATCCCGCCTAAAATTCTAGGAATTCGTTGATAGTTAGAATAGATTCGTAGACCAGGCCGACTGATCCGTTTTAAATTTAAAAAAGTTCTATATGGTATTTTCCTATTTCTTCTATGTCGTAGGGTTGAAACCAAAAAATATTTGTTTCTTTCTCGATGTTTCCTCACGTTTTCGATAAAACCTTCTCGTAAAAGTATTTTAACAATGTTTTCAGTGATGTTAGTAGATGGTAGTCGAACCGTTCCTTTTCTATCCATGTTAGCATTTCGTATAGAGGTTATTATGTCAGCAATAGTGTCCCTACTCATGATAAACGACAATTATTCTTGCCTCCGAATTTTGATATAATCAACATGCTCTTTTTTGCTTTTTTTTTATGTTTTATGAATTATTAAAGGTATATGCGTGATACACAATCTACTAATTAATCTATTTCATTCAAATCCTATAACTATATCATGTATTAGAATTAGATTAGGGTCTCATCTTATAATACTTCGGGTGCTAGTGAAACTATTTTAGTGAAATTTAACTGTCTCAATTCCCGAGCGATCGCACCAAAAACTCGAGTTCCTTTTGGATTTCCTTCCTGATCAATAATAACTGCAGCATTGTCATCATATCGTATTATCATACCGTTGTCACGTTTGAGTTCTTTACAAGTACGTACAATTACAGCTCTGATCACTTCTGATCGTTCTAGAGGCGTATTTGGTACTGCTTCCTTGATCACAGCAACAATAACGTCACCAATCTGAGCATATCGGCGATTGCTAGCTCCTATGATTCGAATACACATCAATTCTCGGGCCCCGCTATTGTCCGCTACATTCAAATGGGTCTGAGGTTGAATCATATCATTTTTTGAATTTGGTCTGTTCTTTCAATGCAAAGCAAAAGAGGCGAAGAAAAAAAAAATATTGTTTGTCAAAAAAAAAAGAAAACCTGTAATTGCAATTTTATCCCCAAGACTTCTTTACTTTGGTTCTACATTTCTATCCCGAAATAATGAATTGAGTTCGTATAGGCATTTTGGACGCCGCTATTGAAATAGCCCTTCTGGCTATATTTTCTGCTACTCCGCTCATTTCATAAAGTATTCTACCTGGTTTAACTACAGCTACCCAATATTCGGGAGATCCTTTCCCCGAACCCATACGTGTTTCCGTAGGTCTTACTGTAACTGGTTTGTCGGGAAATATACGTATCCATAGTTTTCCACCACGGCGTGCATTTCGTGTCATTGCTCGTCGTCCTGCTTCTATTTGTTTAGATGTGATCCAAGCGGGTTCAAGTGCTTGAAGAGCATATCTACCGAAACAAATATGATTACCTCGATAAGATATTCCTTTCATTCTGCCTCTATGTTGTTTACGGAATCTCGTTCTTTTGGGGTTATAGTTGATGGTTGTTTCTCAATTCCATCTCTACTACAGAACCGGACATGAGAATTTCTTCTCATCCAGCTCCTCGCGAATGACACGATGAAAAAATATTGTATTAAGATATACATTACAGGTATTTAATGAATAATATTCTATTCTAAATCTCTCAATCACGGGATTCTTTGAGAGTTGATTTCAGCGAATCTATTAAAAATTTGTATATTTTTTTTTTTTTTTTAGAAAGTTATAACGAATCTTTATTTATCATATCGGATCGAACAAAATTTATAAATCCAATAAAATAAAACTTTCGCGGGCGAATATTTACTCTTTCAATATCTATCTTAGTTGTTATGACCTCTCAGAATAAATGAATTGGTCCCTGGTTCGTTCCGCCATCCCACCCAATGAATCATTAGGATTCGTTGTCAAGAGAATCGTCTGCATTCACAGGTTTTGTCGTTCCCATC